GGTAATGCCATCATTTTCTATTTCGTAAGGATCCATCAAAAAAGGTTTCCTTAGAAAAAGATTCTATAAAAGCAATGATAAATAGATACGAATAGAGCAAGAAAAGAAGGAAATAAAAAAACATAGTATAGAAAAGATATCCAAAATGATATAGAAATCACTATCCTATCCTTAGTTTTTATTTCCTTAATTTAAATTTAATTGAATTTCGTTTGATTAGGGCAAAGTTCCTTATCCTTAAAAACCGCTGCCTTTTTTAAAATATCCTGAACAGTTCCTGTAGGCTGAGCGCCTTTTTCAAGGAAATAGAGAATGGCGGGAACGTTTAAATAAGTTTGATTCTTGATAGGATCATAAAAACCCACTTTCCGAAGATCTCTTCCTTCTCTTCGAGATCGAACATCAATTGCAACGATTCGATAGACGACTCATCGGGATAGATGTAGATGAAAAAGAACCCCCCCCCTAGAACCGTATAAGAAGTTTTCTCCTCGTACGGCTCGATCAAAAATGATTCGAAGTTTTGTCTATGGATAAAATTAGGATAAATAGGAAAGGAATCCGTAAAATAAATTAGTCTATAATTTAACTCATAGTCCTTTTTATTTTATTTAGCTTCTTTCCTGAAAAAAATCATTTGTACTCATAACTCAAGTTCAAAAATTATCAAATATCTTAAAGAAATTAAGACTTTTCTTTTTTTTTTTTTTGAGTGGTCTTTAACCCCCCCTTTTTCGTCTCATTTAAAATAGATTTGGATTCCTTATTTGGATACGTGAGACAATTGAGGTGGTGTTTCCTTGTTCTGGGATCCTTTATCTTGTTTTTCAATCATTGGGTTTAGACATTACTTCGGTGCTTCTTAATCCTTTCAAAATGGTAGCAACATACCCCTTTTGTGATTTCTTTCTATCAAAGAATCATACCGATGGTTGATTCGTGCGCGATACACTGTAGATCGAAAAAGTTTTAGCCGTTCGAACAAATTTTTTTGAATTGAAAATTTGCTTGAATCAGATCCTTTCGATTTCTATATCGAAGATATACTTACGAAGTTGTTCCAATTTATTGATTGGCATTAACCCTAGATCGTTGCCCCTGAGAAATTAATAAATACTTTCTACTCGAGCTTCATCACGAACTATTTACATTAAAACCCAATAAAAAAAAGAAGGGTTCTAGTAGAATAGAAAAACGACGTCGAGCCAAGAGCACCTTCATTCCTATATAATATAAAATGGTGGATGTAAGAATAAAAATCCACACCGGATCGTGTCCTTCAAGTCGCACGTTGCTTTCTACCACATCGTTTTAAACGAAGTTTTACCATAACATTCCTCTAATTTGGAATCAGTATGGAATTGATTCAATTATGGAATCATGAATAGTCATTGGTTTAGTCGGTACAGAGACATAGTCATTTATATTTTTTATTATCTACATCTACATAGAGAATAAAGGTTTTTCTGAAGAAATATTAGTAAGACCCTGGCTTTTTTGTATGAATGGAACTTTTTCTATAAATCTCTATATCAAAAAAATGTCTAACAGAAATATCCAGAAATCTAAATATAGAAATAACATAACTAACAGAAATCACACGAATAAATCAATTCTATTTTACTCTGTCTCTTCAAGTGACTCAATAAGATAGACTGACCCATTCCAACTTCCCAAAACTTCTCAAAGATTCAATCCATAAAGAATCATTACAAATCTTTATACTTGAAAAAGTTTCTTACTTCTACATCATTTTTTGAGTCAAGTTTTACAGTAAAGACTCCATTTGATTATCATAAGAAAGATAATTTTCTTTTTCTTTTCGAATGGAATTGTCAATGATGTAAAGCAACTAATCTAAATAGATCGAACAATAAAAAGAAATAGCATTGTTAAATTTTAATATTTTAGGGATGCAAATTCTTTTTTACAAAAATAGAAAGACTTTTTGTCACTGAAATAGGATAACAATACATACCTATAGGCTAAGCACTTCCTCTTTTATATGTATTTTCATATTTTGTTTAACCTGAGGTTAAGTAATCTTTCTACAGATCTATGTCCCATCTTATCTTTATCTGAAAGGGTTTAGTTACTTTTGCATGTCATTTGAACTCGATTTAGTTCAGTTTGTGAAAAATTCAGATATGATTCCGAAAAGAATCATTCAAAATAAAAAAAGAAAGAGGAATAATATTCTATCCAATATTAGACCTTGAAACAGAACCTTGTTGAACAAAAAAGAAGTATTCAGGTACAAGGAATATGCTCTGGGACGGAAGGATTCGAACCTCCGAATAGCGGGACCAAAACCCGTTGCCTTACCGCTTGGCTACGCCCCATTTCTATTTTTATTGGACACTAATACTAATAAAGAATAATATTGGTATTAAGTGTTCGTCAATTCCAGTCCAACTATCTATAGAAAATCTTTCTTATTTATAGAATTTATTATAGATTCGTTGCTAGAATTTTGACATGTGTATATCTAGAATTCAACTGAATTTATTGATCATTACATATAATTCAATTAAGATATTGTATGAAAGTATGATTTTTCTATTCTCCTTTGAGAATTGGAGGATTTTTGATTGAGTGGAAAAAGAAGGATTTTTTTGTCTACCTTACTTTCTTCATTTTTCCTTATATCAATAACTCAATCAAAATGCAATTATCTCGACGAAAAAAATGTCTGTTATGCTTAATATCTTTAGTTTGATCTGTCTTAATTCTGCCCTTTATCCGAGTAGTGTTTTCTTCGCCAAATTGCCCGAAGCCTATGCTTTTTTGAATCCAATTGTAGATGTTATGCCAGTTATACCCCTGTTCTTTTTTCTTTTAGCTTTTGTTTGGCAAGCTGCTGTAAGTTTTCGATAAGATCTTTAATAGTATCCTAGAAATTTCATGATTTATTCGAGAAAAATGATAAAAATTGATAAGATCAAATAAGTCTGATAGTATGAACCTTCAATTCAAACATTGAAATTCTCGGATAGCCGCGAGAAATCCGGCTCGCCCCATTTTCTTTCCCGATTTTCATCCTTTTTCCGGCGAAATACCTTATTAGCTTAGGATTGCTTACAATATCTAATTGGGGGTATGAAAGTGATTTGGGGTAATCAAAGACTCTTATTCAAAATTTCAACTTCATTTGAATTTCTGAACATTCTTTTCTATTTCTATAATTTAATTCATTTCTTGGTGTCAAAATAGGATATGTGATATAAAAATGGAGGATCTATTATCTTTATCTTTTCTCGTTTTTCTTTTTCAAAAAATGATCTTGGAGGTTGTGTAATGCTTACTCTCAAACTTTTCGTTTACACAGTAGTAATATTCTTTGTTTCTCTCTTCATCTTTGGATTCCTATCCAATGATCCAGGACGTAATCCTGGACGTGAAGAATAAAATAAAAATTTCGTTTTTCTTGCTTGATTTGAAAATTTTCTTAATATTTTTTTTTAGCTATTCCACACATTTAACTAGGAAAAAATAAACAGGGGTTTGCTAAATTTGAAAGAAAAAAATAGAAAGTCATCAACGGAAACGGAAAGAGAGGGATTCGAACCCTCGGTACGAATAACTCGTACAACGGATTAGCAATCCGCCGCTTTCGTCCACTCAGCCATCTCTCCCAATTGAAAAAGATAATTACTATGTTACATTACACATCAAGTAAGGATTAAAGAAAGTATTTCTTTCACATTCTTTATCGTTATTATATAATTAGCAATTCCATTTAGATGCTCGAAAGATCCAAATAGAAAAATAAATAAAGAAGACCTTCTTGCTTTTATTTTGTTCGAAGTGCCTTTTTGGCCTGGCCCGGTCAATACCCAGCCGGGCCTTTTTTTGTTCCAAAAAATTCCCTTTCTTTTTTATTTATAGGCAACATACTCTAAATAACCAATTTCGTATCTGTGTAACAATTTCTGTTCTGGGGTTTACATATACTTATCATTTTTGTTATAATGGAAATTGAGAAGTCTTTTTGATTCAAAAGAATCAATTAAGTATGTATCCATTTGTATTTTCTTATGTGATTAGGCAAACCAAATTTGAGATTCAAATTCAAGAATCATTCACGAATTCTCAGTGAACGAATAGTTAATGGTTCCGATTTGTCATAAATTTTTTTTGAGTGAAAATATACATTTTATTTTTAAATAGAAAAGTGAGGGGAAGCTTTTTGGCATTGTGTGTTTTGAGATACTATACAATCAATCGAAGGAGTAGATCAAATACAATCAAAGGGGGGGGGAGGGGTTTATTTTCTAATTTTTCTAAATTTAGAAAAAGGATTAAAAAAGGGATGCAAGTACAATAAACTAAAATTTAGTAATCCAACCCAAAAGGGGAATTTTGATTCTATTGTGTATCGTTTTGGCGGCATGGCCGAGTGGTAAGGCGGGGGACTGCAAATCCTTTTTCCCCAGTTCAAATCCGGGTGCCGCCTCATCAACAAACGAATTGAAATCTCTTATTCTGTTCTGCTGATATAACTCAACCAAATTTTACCCAGCAGAACAGAATAGAATAAGGGGGCTGTTAATACTTGGTTGATTCTAAACATCCGTTCTGGGGATTTTGTAAAGAAATCTTTGAATCCAAAATGAAAAGAAAGATTCTAATAGTCGAAACAAGACTTCCCGATTCCTTTCTATTACTAATGTAATGTCTACTGATTGGGTCTTAATTGGATAGACGGCAGATCATTTCACTACTAGAGAATTTCACTACTGGTTGGGGGAATTCTTTCTATACTGTAATATACATATATAGACTCGCGAGAATCTCTGAGTGTCAGGCATTCAATCACTATATGGATAATTGACTTTTTTATAGAAAAAAAAAATTGAAATCCCTCGTCAAGAGTATAATATACTATCTCTATCTCTCAACTCCTTCAGAGAGACAATCGGGAAAGGGTACGTATTAGACCAAATAGGAAAAAGTTTGTAATAGTATTGAAGGGCAAGAAAAAAGGAATGGACCCTCTTTATTTTATTACTAGATGTTCCATTAGTAACATTCTTTTGTAATGTGATTGTTTATTTTATGTGTTTAGTCTTTCCCAATTAGAAATCATATAGGAATTTTTGAAATGGATTGATTTGATTGGTTCATCAATAGTGTTCGGCCAGAATCCCTTTTTGACTCTGGACCATTCATTCTACTATTATTAGTGAGTAATAATGGAATAATTTTATCATAGAGATAAGGGACATAATTCACATGGATATAGTAAATCTCGCTTGGGCTGCTTTAATGGTAGTCTTTACATTTTCCCTTTCACTCGTAGTATGGGGAAGAAGTGGACTTTAGAAGCACTCCTAATTTAGTTGAGGAATGAAACGGTATCAATTGTTTTATAGATTGTTCTGCAACGCATTCTTGAATTGAACTCATTTTCAAATCAAAATATCTTCATTTCCAAATTCCATTGGATTCTAGTGGAGAAATGTATTCTATAACAGTAAAACAAGTATTTCAGATTCATCGGAATAAATAGAGGTATCAAAGAAATAGAATTGGGTCCTACGTCAATTCCATATATGGATTAATAATTAATAACTACATATATTGAATTAATAACTACATATATTGAAGAAAGAATAGAAGCTAATATAGTATACCAACTTTATTAGAAACAATTTTATACACTACTATAACACTAATAGAGAGTATGGTAAGTAAGAAATCGATTTCTTACTTACCATACTCTCAGATCTCATAGAATACCGCCGATGATAGCCCGTTGATTTCATTTAAGACGAATACTTTTTCATTTGATTTCTTCAACTATTGATAAGAATTCAGAAGTCAAGTTTCATTTAAAGTAATTAATCATTTTGACTGACTGTTTTTACGTAAATTATAAGTAGAAAAGCAGTAGGAACTAAAATGAACAGTGCAGTAGCAATAAATGCAAGAATATTTACTTCCATAATCTCATCATTTTTTTTATTTCACAATAACTCGGGATTTAATCCCATAGAGATGATCAATCTTTCACCTGTCAATTCAATGAATGCATTACCTATCGATGATCTTGAATCGGATCAATATCATGAATAACAATATCTGAGCTATTAAATTAATTCGTCGTCGAGAATTGAATAGTATAACATACGAACATCTTTTATCCATACCGAATCCAAGATTGGATTCCCGGCCCAATCAAAAATTCCTTTACTTTATTTATCCTTCTTTTCTGTTCTTTCTTTTCTATAACCTACCTTAGGTCTTCCTTATAGAACCATCAAACGAAACGAAATCTAACCACCTGTCCGAACTACAAAACCCCAACAAACAATACAAGCGAAGTGGAAAAAGAGAGGAATTAGGTTCTAAAAATTAATGATCTAAATTTATTTGGAAGACAAAGAAGTATGAGAACGATGAGTCGCAGGAGAAAAGATGGAATATTCTATCAACTTCACTATTTTAGTTATTTTCATTTAGGGTTTGTTCTTTCTTCGACAGAATCCTGAAAAAAAAGAAGGGAAATCCCTTCGGAATTCAATTATGCTCTCTGTTCCTTCTTTCACAGAAAATGGAGAGGCGGATTGATGTACTTATTGGATCCGTCGGGACTGACGGGGCTCGAACCCGCAACGTCCGCCTTGACAGGGCGGTGCTCTTGCCTATTGAACTACAATCCCAGGGAAATAAGAAGAGATCTCGCAGAAATTTTGGATTCTTTTTTATTCTCTCGTATCAGGTATTTCTTAAGAACAAGTAAGAACAAGGGCGTTCTACCATCTGATAGTAGATTGACAAATTGTTGGGCCGAGCTGGATTTGAACCAGCGTAGACATATTGTCAACGAATTTACAGTCCGTCCCCATTAACCACTCGGGCATCGACCCAACGCCTAATTCATTTTAGACGTTCCATAATCAACTTCCTTTCGTCTCCCAGGCAGATTTGACAAATACATATCACTTGATCTAAAATACAAAGTTCCGCTGAGTAGACTATTAGAAGGACTTGATCAAATATGGATCACTTGATAGAAAATCCCACTCCTATAGTCTTGAGTCTTGGTACACCCCTAGAGGGACTTGAACCCTCGTTTTCTCCGTGAAAGAGAGAGGTCGTAACCACTGGACCATAGGGGCCTAAGTCCACCTTAGCTTAAAATAACTCAGGCCGAGAGCCGCCTTTAGGAGATGAATCAAACCGAAAAACTCATTAACTATTCTGGAGGTTAATGGTAATCAAACTTTACCATTCAATTACAACCTTGAAACTTGATTTCATTGGTCTTTCTCGTCTTTATCTCTCTCATTCACAAAGGGTTCTGCGCTGGATCCAAGATCCTTTACTCTCCAGTGGATTCAAGATGCTTTACCAAAATATGATTTGACCACTTAAATTATATTGCGCCCTAAGTCATACTGTCAATTGACGACCGGACAGGAGGGCAATAAAAGAAGAGAGAAGACAGAAATATAGATTAGGTATATCCGCGCGTTAAGTTTTAAGTTAATAAAT